ATGAATCTAAGAAAATTTGAAAACCCTGTAAGAAATGAAATGTCACAATATTTTTTTTATACATGCCGAAGTGATGGAAAACAAAAAATATCTTTTACATATCCACCAAGTTTGTCAACTTTTTTTGAAATGATACAACAGAAGGGTTCTTTTGTGCACGAATAAAATAAAAATAAAATAATAAAAATTAATAATAATTAGAAACAAATTTTCTTTATATTCTTTATGATATTATATTAAAAATAACGATATATCCTTTATCTTATAAACTTTTTAGAAACTATATATATAAGTAAGAAATTACTAAAAAAATTGATACATAAAATAAGTAAAAAAAGAGATAAGAAGAGATCCGTCCTCCACTTACATATTTAATAACTTCTGCTACAAAGAAACTGGTAATACCAATACCGTTCGTAACTTCATCAATTACTTGTTTATCAAAAAAATGAGTTAGTCCGGTTAATCCTCTTATAGCCCTATTTAAGATTTTTGAATAAAAAATGTCTATGTAACCACGATTATATGACCAATCATATATTACATTTATGATTTTGTCCCAGAGACTTCTCCTAGGACCCATTTTAACAAAAAAATTGATTAAGTTAAAATTATGAAAATATGAATAAGCAGGCCCATATAAAAGAGACGCTATAAAAATTCCGAAATAAGCTATACTGACTGAAAAAATTGCATTTATTACAAATTCATACCAATCAAAATAATGGTTAGAATTTGAATGTAACAAGTTTATTGACGGAGTTAACCATTTTGATAATATATCAAAATGATCACTTATTCCTTGACCAAAAGGAATTCCTATGGATCCAACGAAAAAAGTAAATAAGACCAATACAATAAGTGGAAATAACATAGTATTGTCCGATTCATAAGGATATGCGGCAATTTTTTTAGTGGCAAAATTATTAATAGTAATAAGAGGTCGCATCCTATTTATTACTAGATTACCATCAATTGGATATGTTTTTTTCGAAAAAAAGGAATCCCTTTGATTATTATTCATTGGCGATAAAAAAAAATTATTTTTTCTCACTTTAGGTCCTTTTTTGCCCCATATGGATATTGAATAGAACGCATTATTTTTTTTGCCACTGTGGTTTTGAAAATTAACGTTCAAATGCCCTTCAAAAGTAAGTAAATACATCCGAAACATATAAAATGCAGTTAATCCTGCTGTGAAACAAGCTATTATTGCGAAAATCGGTGAATATAACCAACTATCATTAAGAATTTCGTCTTTGGACCAAAAACAAGCAAGGGGTGGAATACCACAAAGAGAAAGTGTACCCAATAAAAATGAAGTTTTTGTAATTGGCACATATTTTGTTAAACCGCCCATAAGAGCCATGTTCTGACTTTTATCTGGAGAATATCCAACAACGGTTTCCATTGAATGAATAATGGATCCAGATCCTAAAAATAACAATGCTTTCGAATAGGCATGACTGATCAAATGAAATAAAGCAGCTCGATAAGATCCCATGCCTAAAGCTAACATAATATAACCCAATTGAGACATTGTAGAATAGGCTAAACTTCTTTTAATGTCTCTTTGAGCAAGAGCCAAAGTAGCTCCTAATAGTATTGTTATTATACCCACCAAAGAAATTATATTCATTATATAAGGTATGACTGTAAAAAGAGGAAAAAGTCGAGCTACAAGAAAAATCCCCGCTGCTACCATAGTAGCAGCATGTATAAGAGCTGAAATAGGAGTAGGACCTTCCATGGCATCTGGTAACCATACATGAAGGGGGAATTGCGCGGATTTAGCAACCACACCAACAAATAATAGGGAAGCACACAAAGTAAGAAATAAAGAATTGGTCCCATCATTATCAATCAAATTATTGGCTATTTCGAACAAATCCCGAAATTCAAAACTACCCGTTATCCAATAAAGACCTAAGATTCCTAAAAATAAACCAAAATCCCCTACACGATTCGTTACAAAGGCTTTTTGACAAGCACTTGCCACAAGGGGTCGTGTGAACCAAAACCCTATTAATAGATACGAACACATTCCAACTAATTCCCAACAAATATAAATTTGTATCAAATTGGAACTAGTAACTAATCCCAGCATGGAAGCATTAGAAAAACTCATATAAGCAAAAAATCTCAAATAGCCTTGATCATGAGACATATAATTGTCACTATAAATAAGAACCATTATTCCAACAGTAGTAATTAATATTAACATAATGGAAGTAAGCGGATCTATCAAATGGCCAAAATCTAAGGAAAAATCATTATTGATGGTCCAAGACCATACATATTGATAGATAGGACTGCCATTTATTTGTTGAATAGACAGATCGGCTGAAAAAATCATAACGATACTTAGTAATAAAACACTAGGAAAAGCCCATATACGACGAATATTTTTTGTTGCCGCCGGAACAAGGAGAAGCCCCAACCCTATTGCTATAGGAACTGGAAGGGGAACGAAAGGTATGATCCACGCATATTGATATGTATGTTCCATAATAAAATTAAACTTTTTTTATTAATTGTTTTGTTTAATTGTTTCCGATTCACCAGCTCTTATATATTTTGAATTGAAAGGAGCAAAAAAAAAATCAAGATATGAAAAGACTCCAATTTAAAAATTGGAAATATTCAAATAAAAAAAAGAAGTTAAAATCAAATGATAAGATTAAGTCAATGTTTAAAAGTTATTACTTATATTACTTAGATATAATTATTACCTAAGATATTTATGAAGATACAGAATATGTATTATATTTTCAACCATTTATTATTTATTATTACAATAATTTAGTTTAAATCCATAGAACAGGTAAAATACAAAAAAGTACTTGATTTTGATATGTATTCTATCATCCACCAATAACTCAACCTGATAAAAAAAGCCCTCGTTATTTTAGTTAATTTATTTGGAATCAGTATTCGGAATCATTAATTGAATTAGTTCTGAACTAGTTCGTTGTGAAACTGAGTGAGTTGCTTATATTCCTTCCAATAAAACAACTTATGGTAACCTCTATGATATCCGTCAATTTGTTACTCGTCACTTCAGTTCTTTGCGAACTGCAATAAAAAAATGTCTTTTTTGTTTTCATTTCGGAATAGGAATGGATTGAGAACAGAACTATCTAGTTGCAACTCTTCAATTCCATAAGAAACCGCACGAAAAGCCATTACATTCTTAAAGCTAACACCGCCCCACACCACAAGATAATTATTATTACTACAGATAATTTTTATTGAACGTTCAAATAGCAATAGGAATTTGAATGATATTTTAAAAAGTGTCCTCAAGATATTGCATTGAATTACCTCCTTCAATCTCGACGATTGAAGATGGATGGGCTATTATGATTTAGAGCAAGCCGCTATGGTGAAATCGGTAGACACGCTGCTCTTAGGAAGCAGTGCTAGAGCATCTCGGTTCGAGTCCGAGTGGCGGCATCTTATAAAAAATAAATAAAAAAATAAGAGTAAAATAAATACTCGAATAACTCCTATAATGTATAGGTATAGAATTAAATTATGGATTTCCATTCCAATGTTGGAGGACATCTTTTTTTAGGATTTTTATGATATTTTTTACTTTAGAACATATATTAACTCACATTTCTTTATCGATTGTTTCCGTTGTAATTACGATTTTTTTTATGAACTTATTAGTCCACGAAATCGTAGAACTATATGATTCGTCGGAAAAAGGAATGGTAGCTACTTTTGTTTGTATAACAGGATTATTAGTTATTCGTTGGATTTATTCAGGACATTTACCCTTAAGTGATTTATATGAATCATTAATGTTCCTGTCATGGAGTTTCTCCATTATTCATATGGTTCCCCATTTTAGGAACCATATGAATTATTTAAATGCAATAACTGCACCAAGTGCTGTTTTTACCCAAGGATTTGCTACTTCAGGTCTTTTAACTAAAATGAATCAATCCGCAATATTAGTACCGGCTCTACAATCACAGTGGTTAATGATGCACGTAAGTATGATGGTATTGAGCTATGCAGCTCTTCTGTGTGGATCATTATTATCAATAGCTCTTCTAGTCATTACATTTCGAAAAAATATAGATATATTTGGTAAATATAAAAACAATAATTTACTGGTTGGGCGATTTCCCTTTGACGAAATCCAATACGCGAATAAAATAAGCAATGTTTTACAAAACAATTGTTTTATTTCGTTTCGAAATTATCACAGGTATCAATTAATTCAGCAATTGGATTGTTGGAGTTCTCGTATTATTAGTCTCGGGTTTCTATTTTTAACCATAGGTATTCTTTCGGGAGCGGTATGGGCTAATGAAGCGTGGGGATCATATTGGAATTGGGACCCAAAAGAAACTTGGGCATTTATTACTTGGACAATATTCGCAATTTATTTACATACTAGAACAAATGAAGATTTGCAAGGCTCGAATTCTGCAATTGTGGCTTCTATGGGATTTTTTTTAATTTGGATATGCTATTTTGGAGTAAACCTATTAGGAATCGGGCTACATAGTTATGGTTCATTCACATTAACATCTAATTGAGGAAAATACCTTACGAATACAATACACAAGAATAGCATATGAAAGTTTTATGAGTTTTTGAGAACCATTTGAATCACTACTTTATTCAAATGGTTCTCAAAAGCTACAAAAGTATCTGATTACAATTAATTGAATTCTTTTTTTTTACTTTAAAGATAAAGAAGTAATAAAGAAGACTTATTTAGTTTTCATTGTACATTGTACAACTGAACCAAAAAAAATTTATTTTTTTTGTATCTTTTTTCTTTTTATATGTCTTATTGATGAAAACTATCTATAAAAGTAATTAGCTAGAATAGCTTCTACCTTGTCAATTGATAGTGAGAAAACGAAATCCGGATAAATACCAATACCTATTACGGGTAGAAAGATACAGATTGAAACAAATAGTTCTCGTGGTCCAGAATCAAAAAAATGAGAATTTGGAGAATGAAATTGCTTATATCCATAGAACATCTGACGTAACATAGATACTGAATAAATAGGAGTTAATATCATTCCAATTGCCGCTACAAAAATGATTAGTATTTTTGGCATTAAAAGATATTTTTGGCTCGTTATTAGTCCAAAAAAAACCACCAATTCTGCAACAAAACCACTCATTCCAGGCAATGCAAGTGAAGCCATCGAGAAACTACTGAACATTGTAAATATTTTTGGCATTGGGATAGCTATTCCTCCCATTTCGTCGAGATAAACAAGACGTATTCTATCGTAACTAGTTCCTGCCAAGAAAAAAAGTGCAGCACCAATAAATCCATGAGAGATCATTTGTAAAATGGCCCCATTGAGTCCTGTATCAGTTATCGAACCAATTCCTATAATTATGAAACCCATATGAGATACGGAGGAATAGGCAATTCTCTTTTTTAGATTGCGCTGACCGAGAGATGTTGAAGCTGCATAGATTATTTGAATTGTGCCTATTATCATCAACCAGGGAGAAAATATAGAATGAGCGTGGGGTAATAATTCCATATTGATCCGAACCAATCCATATGCTCCCATTTTTAATAAGATTCCGGCTAAAAGCATACATGTACTGTAATGTGCTTCTCCATGGGTATCTGGTAACCATGTATGTAGAGGTATAATCGGCAATTTGACAGCATAAGCAATAAGAAACCCAAAATAGAATATTATTTCCAATGCCACAGGATATGATTGATTGGCTGATGTTTCAAAATTTAATGTTGGTTCATTGGAACCATATAAACCCATACCCAGAACTCCCATTAAGAGAAAAATAGAACCCCCTGCAGTGTACAAAATAAATTTTGTAGCTGAGTACAAACGGTTCTTCCCTCCCCACATGGATAGAAGTAGGTAGACAGGAATTAATTCTAATTCCCACATAATAAAAAAAAGTAAAAGATCCCGAGAAGAAAATGGTCCTATTTGACCGCTGTACATTGCTAACATGAGAAAATGGAACAATCTAGAATCTCGAGTAACCGGCCAGGCCGCTAAAGTAGCTAAGGTAGTGATGAATCCCGTGAGTAAAATGGGTCCAATGGAAAGTCCATCGATTCCTAATCTCCAGTGAAAATAAAAAAAATGGATCCATTTATAATCCTGTTCTAATTGGATTAATGGATCGTCCAATTGGAAATGATAACAGAATACATAGGCCGTTAGAAGTAATTCTAATAGACATATACAAATAGTATACCACCTAATAACCTTATTTCCTCTATGAGGGAAAAAGAAAATGAAAGTACCTGCGAATATCGGCAAAACAACAATTATTGTTAACCAAGGAAAATCATTCGTGGTAAAGACAAGATACACTTTGACCAGAAAAACCCGTGCTCGAAAGAAAATAATTTATCGAGTACGGGTTTTTGTCGGTAAAGAAAAAAATGGATTCAAGTGGAATTTTCTGGAACGTATCAATAAGCTAGACCCATACTACGAGTTGTTTCATGCCATAAATAAACCCGGACACTCAGGAAATCCGTTGGACAAGCGGATTCACACCTTTTACAACCTACACAGTCTTCTGTTCTTGGAGCAGAAGCAATTTGTTTAGCTTTACATCCGTCCCAAGGTATCATTTCTAATACATCAGTGGGGCAGGCGCGTACACATTGGGTACACCCTATACATGTATCATAAATCTTTACTGAATGTGACATTGGATCTATAAATTTTTTTAACCTCATAAATTTTCGATCTAGTAAAAGTAGTAAATGAATTTTATATTCTATACACCAGACGAATCAATGATTTAGATTTACCAGAATCAATCTAGTTCTGGATCTGCTCATGAAAGAGTACCAAGATACTTTGATTTATCACGTCGTTTTAGCAAACAGCGCCGTAGGCTTATGTTGCACATATCAATTTCAATTGGCGAATAGTCTATATTTTTATTTATACCATTATTTATTCAACAAATTAGATTGATTGATACGCGTTGATTTTCTGTTACGATGAATTGATGAAACAATAGCTAATCCAATAGCTGCTTCAGCAGCTGCAATTGCTATAACAAAAATTGAGAAAACGTCTCCTTTTAATTGGCGATTATCAAATAAATCAGAAAATGTTACGAAATTAATATTAACTGCATTCAGTATAAGTTCAAGACACATAAGCGCTCGAACCATATTTCGACTTGTAATCAATCCATAAATACCGATGGATAATAAAAAGGCACTCAAACCAAGTACATGTTCGAGCATCATTGACCAACTCCTCATCAATCTCGATTCATTTCAATATGAACAATAAAATAGAATTTAAAGAAAAGAACAAGTCCCTATTACCTATTATATTATTATAATTTATTTTTTATTTTATTTAGTACTGACGAGCCATAGCAATTGCACCTATCAAGGCAACTAAAAGAATTATCGAAATAAGTTCAAATGGAAGAAAAAAATCTGTTGATAAATGAATCCCAATTTGTTGACCATTATTAATCAAGTCCTGCTCTATAATCTGGTTTGATCTTGTAGTCCAAATAATCCCGTACCATGACGTATCTGGGATAGTAGTAATTAGTGAAACAAAAATACTTGTACAAACCAGTGAAGTGACTCCGTCTCCAACGGCCCAAAGATGGAAATTTTTGTAATATTCTGAACCATTCATGAACATCACAGCAAATACAATTAATACATTTATTGCTCCCACATAAATAAGGAGCTGTGCAGCAGCTACAAAGGGGGAGTTCGATGGAATATGGAATAAGGATGTACAAACAAGAACTAATCCCAATGAAAAAGCAGAAAAAATTGGATTGGTAAGTAATACCACTCCTAGACTCCCCACTATAAGACCCAATCCCAAAAAAACTAAAAGAAAATCGTGTATTGGTCCAGGTAAATCCATTCTATGTAAAATAAGAGATAATTTTTAAGTCGAAATTTTTCATAAACCTATTGACCAAACCAGGAAAAAAGAAGTTACCCTATTGATACGTTCCTAATTGAATTAAATCTAATGGGGTGTGGGTTGATATAGATACACTTACTTATTAGTTAAATAATTGAATACATTTCTCTATCCGAAAGTTTCTTTCGAAATTAATATTAATCGATTTTTTTTATTAACTGTTTATATAATATATATACTATATAAAAATATATATATATGTAGAGTATATATGAATCCATTTTCAATCCAAAGCAATTCATTATTCTCAGCACTCCATAGTTGTTAAAATTTTAGTTTTAGTTATTGACCAAGCAAGATGAAAGAAGCTGCGCTACTTTAGATCAAAACTAAATCTTAGTATTAGTAATCGGTAATTGTTCTTGAATCAAGTGGTTTACCTACGGCTTTTTTGGTTTGAGTCGAATTCATAATTGTTCTAATTGTGTAATCGTCGATTACTGACATTGGCAACCGACCCAAAGCAATTTGATTATAATTCAACTCGTGACGATCATAAGTAGAAAGTTCGTATTCTTCAGTCATTGATAAACAATTCGTTGGACAATACTCAACGCAGTTACCACAAAATATACAGATTCCGAAATCAATACTGTAATTAAGCAATCGTTTCTTTCGAATAGAAGTTTCCAATTTCCAATCAACAACGGGTAGATCTATAGGACATACCCGAACACAGACTTCACAAGCAATGCATTTATCAAATTCAAAGTGGATTCGACCACGGAAACGTTCCGATGTGATCAATTTTTCATAAGGATATTGAATAGTTACAGGTAAACGATTTGCATGGGATAAGGTAATCATAAAACTTTGACCGATATACCTTGCAGCCCGTACTGTTTGTTGGCCATAATTCATGAACCCAGTTACCATGGGGAACATATCTTGAATATCTATGAATAATTTTATGTTTCTTTCTCTTGTTTGAGAGAAGTTATGAATCTAGATGAATCTAGAATAGGCTGTGCCTTTACTTTACAGTGAAAAGAGTTGGGAAGAGGTTGTCAATAATAGATTACCTAAAGAAATAGGTAAAAGAAATTTCCATCCAAGATTTAATAGTTGGTCCATTCTCATTCTAGGTAAAGTCCATCTTGTTGTGATAGGAATGAACAGGAACAAATAAGCTTTAGCTAATGTAATAAAGATACCAATGGTCGTTCTAAAGACTCCGCCCACTTCATTTATTCCGAAAAGCTCAGGACTTAATATGTACGGAATAGAGAGATTCCAGCCGCCCAAGTAAAGAACTGTTACAAATAATGAAGAAACTAGTAGATTTAGATAGGAAGCAACATAAAATAAACCAAATTTTATACCTGAATATTCGGTTTGATAACCTGCTACTAATTCTTCCTCTGCTTCTGGTAAATCAAAAGGTAATCTCTCGCATTCTGCTAGGGAAGAAATTAAAAAAACAGTAAAACCTATAGGTTGGCGCCACAGATTCCAACCCCAAAAACCATATTTTGACTGCGCCTCAACTATATCAACTGTACTTGAACTGTTAGATAATCATAGTCGGTGATAACATCACTATTCCCATCGCTATTGCAAAACCGTACATGAGACTTAAGCTTCATACGGCTCCTCGACGGCCACAAATAAATCTAAGGACTGGTTCAATCTCGATATACTTTACTTATTTTGTAGAGTAGATAGAGTAAAGATACATCGGAGAGTCCAAAATTAGACCAATGCAATTCTGTCTGCTATAATAAAACAAATGCTTCTGAATTGATCTCATTCTTTATAATTGCAATTTTTTGTTCAGTAATAACTTAATACTTCAATAAAATACTCGTTGTATCACGTTGTTTCAATAGAAATTTCGACTTATTTTTTTTAGACAAAGAATTAGACATTCTATTATATTAGTTCATGAATCATGATAAGAATTCTATCTGTATTAATCTGGACAAAAAAAAATAAATATAAATAAAGGATTACTTCGTTCCTGATAGTAATTTGTTTAATCAGTGGGTAGGAGCATACTCTGGATCGGGATCGTGGGAAAGTACTGCTTGATCATTTCTACTAACTTAAAGCCCCATTAGGATTCCTTTTATGCATAAATATCCCTTTGGATAATTTACTTACATTATCTCCATTACTAATCCTTTGTGTACCTTGGTATTCCTAACCGTCCACTCGTTTTTATTCGATCTCCGGTATGGTAATACATATAATAATAAAAACTCCATACAGTTTCTCTTTTGTACCCGCTTCAAACTATGATGACTAATCAACCAATCTTGCTTGGGGTAACCCGTTTATACTGTTTATATTATATTTATGTCCGCTTAACTCTTGTACCTAGGTAATGAGACTCAATCTTTTTACTGCCAATTTCTAAGCTGTTTTCTTTCACTCATATAACTATCTGGTTTAGTTTAGCTCATCGCCCCCAATGTTGAATAAAAAAATGAGGATATCTATTCAATATATTCCACTTTCTTTTTTCCTAGAACGAAAATGCAAATAAATTAGGTCAAATAAAAAAGTCCATGTTCCAACGAATCACACGTAGAGATATTGATAACACACATGGAGTTAATGGTATTTCATAACTAATCGATTGAGCAGCAGCTCGTAGACCACCTAAAAAGGAATATTTATTATTCGATCCATATCCTGACATAAGAAGTCCAATAGGAGCAATACTTGAAATGGCAATCCATAAGAAAACCCCTATATTTAGGTCGGCTAAAACAAGGTGATAGCCAAAAGGAATTACTGAAAAACTTAGTAAAATGGATATGACCGCTATAGACGGTCCGATACTGAATAAACTAATATCGCCTCTAGATGGGATAAGATCTTCTTTGAAAAGTAATTTTGTACCATCTGCTAGAGCTTGAAGAATTCCCAAAGGACCCGCGTATTCAGGTCCAATACGTTGTTGTATCCCTGCAGATATTTGTCTTTCTAACCACACAATTACTAGTACCCCTATTATGATTCCCAATACAGGAGTAAGAATAGGAACAAGTAACCAGATGAGCCCATAAACCTCTTTTAAGGATTCCGATCTGGAAAAAGAATTGATAGCTTGTACTCTTGTCGTATCAATTATCATTTCAACGATCAACTTCTCCCATAATAATATCGATACTACCTAGTATTGTCATAATATCAGCCAATTTCATTCTTTTAACTAGCTGAGGAAGAATTTGCAAATTGATAAAACCGGGCGGACGAATTTTCCATCTCCAGGGAAAAACACCCCGATCTCCTATCAGAAAAATTCCCAATTCCCCCTTCGGGGCTTCCACTCTTACATAAAGTTCTTGTTTAGATAATTCAAAAGTAGGCGCAGGTTTTTTACTAATGAATCGATAATCAAATTCATTCCATTCGGAATCCTTTGTTCTATCAAAGCGCCGTACCTCTAAATTCTCATAGGGCCCCCCTGGAATTCCTTCCAGAGCTTGTTGAATAATTTTTATGGATTCCGCCATTTCACTGATTCGGACTAAATAACGAGCTAACGAATCTCCTTCTTTTTGCCATTGTACTTCCCAATCAAATTCGTCGTAACACTCATAATGATCGACTTTACGAAGATCCCACTCAATTCCGGACGCTCGTAGCATTGGTCCTGATAAGCCCCAATTTATTGCCTCTCCTCCACCAATAATGCCCACTCCTTCAACTCGTTCCAAAAAAATGGGATTACGCGTAATAAGCTTTTGATATTCAGTAATCCCTGTTAAAAAATAATCACAGAAATCAAAACATTTATCTATCCAGCCATAAGGTAAATCAGCAGCTACCCCTCCGATACGGAAATAATTATGCATCATTCGCATACCTGTCGAAGATTCGAACAGGTCATATATCAATTCCCTTTCTCGGAAAATATAGAAGAAAGGAGTCTGCGCGCCGATATCTGCCATAAAAGGGCCGAGCCATAACAAATGAGAAGCTATACGACTCAGTTCTAGCATAATTACTCTAATATAGCTCGCTCTTTTCGGTACTTGAATATTTCCCAACCGTTCTGGTCCATTTACCGTTATTGCCTCTGTAAACATAGTAGCTAAATAATCCCAGCGTGTTACATAAGGAAGATATTGTATAATTGTTCGATTTTCAGCAATTTTTTCCATCCCTCTGTGTAAATAACCCAATATGGGTTCACAGTCAATAACATTTTCCCCGTCTAGAGTAACGATGAGTCGAAGAACACCATGCATTGATGGGTGGTGAGGACCCATATTGACTATCATGAGGTCTTTTCTTGTAGTTGGTACAGTCATATATTTTTTCCCCGATTCATTATTCCATGAAGTGCTGAAACCGAAATGAAATTCATCAAATTATAATAATAATAAATATATCTATAATAAGATTTTAATATTTAAAGTATAATAGAAAATAATAAAAATCTAATAAATCCAATAATTCAAAACTAATCTTAAAATTCACTTAATGAGTTTTTGGCTCCCGAATATCCAATTGACTAATTAATTCTTTATAACGTACTCTATTTTTCTTTGACAAATAAACCAGCAGCCGTTGACGTTTTCCCAGAATTTTCCGTAGACCTCTCTGAGATAAATAGTCTTTTCTGTGCAATTCTAAATGGGAAGTAAGTCTACGTATTTTATTGGTGAAACTGAATACTTGAAATTCAACAGACCCCTTATTTTCTTCTTTTTCTTCTTGCGAAATAACTGAAATTAATAAATTTTTTACCATAAAAAGAATTTGTTCCCCCCCCTTTTTTTTTTACAGATATGGATTTTACTGATCAGTAATAATAATGCCAGTCATTCTAATTTCTTATACAATACACAAAAATCTGTATTTATTCATATACTTCTTTTTTTATCGAATTCAAATGTAATTAATCAATTTTCAATTTTATTTGGATGTGGATACAAAAGGGCGGTACATTTAGAACCCACAAAAGAGAAGAATTTGAACTTAAGATAAGAAGATTATGACGACTCATTACTAGATATAATTGCTAAGCTAAGATAAATTCATTGAATCAGTATCATGTACCAGAATAGAATATAACACAAGGCGTGTGTGTATATTTGTTTGTCTTCATCTACTATACCGGCCAGATATGCCACTTGATCCATGTAAATGTACCATCAACTTATTATCAATCATGGATACATATGTATCCTTAACATACTGAAACGACTACCATTATTGGTATCAAACCAATAGCGATTCATACAAGCTAAATCTTCTAATCGATAATTGGGCCAAAGAAATAATTTTAACTTAATAAATTTATTTATATCTACATCAGGATGCTTATCCTCAAAAAAAAATTCACCACAGTTCCTTGCACTATTCCCATTGCAAAATACTTGGTTTCTATCCCCAACATTGACATTTCTCGAATTTAAACAAATTTGAATTCTCAATTCTCTACGACGTCTAGGAGATAAAATATTTTCAGGAACAATAAAATCATTAAGACCATTCTTATCAACATTTCTTTTTTCTTGACATCTTCGATTAGTTTGGTGCTGACTCTTATGCACCCGTGAAATAGCTATGGTTTGGTACATGATCCATTGTCCATCCCATTTTGTGGATAGCCGAGTTGGTTCAATAATCAATAGTCCCCCTTTTTCCAAATTGAAAAAAGTCATAAACTCTGGCTTTCCAATCAGCATTGGAATCGGATTTATTTCGTCTCTTTGAATAAAGGCTGCAGCCATTTCATTTGGATCTCTTAATCTAAGGAGTAGCCAAAATATCTTTAAATTATTGATTGCTGTTTGGCTCAAAGAAAAAGTCGTTTTCAATTGAAATTTCAAAAGAAAATATCTTTTCAGGAAGAGTTTTAACATCAACCGGGAAATATATTTAGTTTCCTCGATGTATTCAAGAACGTCTGAGTCTGATCCCCACAAATCTTCTTCAACATAGTCTTCTAATGGATCATATCCAAGATATCCTGGGATTGGCTCTTGTTTTTCTTCTTGATTTAGATTCTCTAATTCAACTTGATTTAGATTCGCTAATTCAAGCCATTTTTTTAGCTTTTGGGTGATTGTTAGATTGTTTTCTTTTATATTCGAATTAAAAAGAAGTAAATTGATTGGTATGATCCACGGCTCAGTCTTATATACATCATAAAATAACCAAAATTCTGGGAAAAACCAAGGTTCCCAATTTGATATAGGCCCATTTAGTCTTTTTTCATTCATTCCCTTCCAGTCAAAAGATGTTTTTGTTTGATTGGCTGCTGGGTTGATTTGGTTTTGGTTATGAATTGTGAGATTAAAAAGATTATTATTATTATCAATTTTATCAATTATTTGATAATAATAATAACGAGTCTTAGTATTTTTTTTTATGTTGGTACTGGCATTTGTCCATTCATCAATATCGCTCGTTTTTCTAAGCCCAAAATTAAAAGCTCTCCAATCAAAATATTTCCTATCCGAATTTTGATTCCTATCAATAATAGAATCTTTTCGTAGATAATTACTAAGATCTATATCTGCGGGTAAATAATCAAATTCAGGATTATCTCTATTATAGAGGATCCCTCGGGCTGCGTTTACTTGTAATGGAAACCCATAAATATATGAACCCTTCTTATCTTCATATTCATAATTAATATATTTATTTGATAAAAGATCATATTTGTAGTTTTTTATTAATTTCTTTTTTTGGATCCATAATGAATTCACTGCATAATTGTTTTGTTTCTCGTAATGAATTAATTGGTCTTTTTTATATGAATCGAAATTTCTTGGGTTTGTTTTTTGAACCATAAAACTTTGATTGATTCCATTTCGCCATTTTTGTGGTAGTAATCTAGACCATATAGTCTGAGATAAGTCGTATTGATAGTGATCATTACCCATTAACCAGCTTTTCCATTCATTCATTCCAAAACTGTGAAGTTTCTTATGCCTTGATTCGCAATGAAATATTCCTTGTGCTCCAATAAAATATTTTATTCTATCTTTTATAAAAGGAATTGTTCCGTGATATTGAAATACGGATTTCAAGTGATACTTGTTGATAACTTGAGTTTGTGATAATTTGTAAAATACATATGCCTGTGACAAAGAAGCGAGGTCGCAAAAAATCTGTGAATTCTTATTAAAAATAGACTTTCTTTTTCTTATAGTCGAAAAAAAATAAATTGGATTTTTAGTTTTTTCATCAATTCTTTTTTTATTTGTTTCATCATTGGAACTGTATTTATCAGTAATTTGTTTTTTTGATTTAAGTAAAATTTCTACATCGATTCCGGGAATATTCATAATGATACGTAAAAAGATATCAAAGATATCTATGTATATCCTTTCAATAAAAATGTTCATAAAATAGTGACATTTACGTATTGGTCGGGCACTTCTCCGTTTTAATATCTGCCAAATCTTTTTCGGCGATTCTAATCTTTTATCATCACAACTTGTTTCGTTAGGACTAATGGTTATATCCGTAGTTAAAAATATGTTTTTCTTGTCTTTTGACATTTTTTCGATTTTATTTCTGATTGTACTTGTCTTATCAGTCAGATCCTTGATCTTTTTTTCTGTCAGTGAAAAATTTGTCCAATCCACGGATCTAATTTGAATGGCCGGTTCATGAATCATCTGATTACTTATTATCAAATTATTTTTATTTGATTCATATACTTCCTTTAATCCAAATAATGGAATTACTTTTGCAAACTCTTTCATTATTCTTTTTATAAATCGAACTATTTTTATTTTCATAACCCATCTTGTTTTTTCATTTAATCCCTTTAGAAACTTTTTTGTTCGTTCTTTTATAATTTCTTGAGCTGGGAAACTTCGATTTTTCCTCTTTTTAAGTTTTTTTTGAAGGTGTTTCCAAATAGGTTTAAAAAAGGAAGGTCGTCTTCGGCTATAACCAAAAGGGTGTTTAGTCTCCTTTCCAAAAATTGTTAAAAAATAAAAATTCGGCATTGAATCTCTATGATGGGATTGTAGCTTAGATCTGTGCCACGGTTTCAGATAAAAAGGACATAGGATCTTTATATGAATACCTTCGAATAACCAATTTCGAGGAAATTCCCCTTCTGCTAATTGAACACCGCTATAGGTGCAGTTAAAATGTCTTTCTCTTTTCCACTCTTCAAAATCCTCGTACCACTCAGGGGGTTGAAAAAATAGTATACGCCCAAAATTTTTGGCTATTATCAACAAAGGCAATACTATATATTTTCTAAGAATTGATTGAGTTACTAATAAAGAACCCCTTATTATATAACCATGTCGAGTATTTTTCCAATGTTTTTTTACTTGCTTACAGTAGTTATTCCACCCTTCTTTTCTAGTTCTATCTATATCCATCGTTTTTATCGACCCTTTCTCGCCATAATCGTAAGTCCTTAATTCCGCGCCCTTACTCCTAAAAATACTCCTAAAAATTTTCAACATTTTGGACAAAAAAGTCTCTCTTCTGCCCAAAAAAAGCGGGGAATCCGCAGTTTGAGACGTTTTCCAAACAGGCATTTTACGTCTTTGAGCACGCATGGATCCTTTGATTATATTGCGACGAAAATCCACTTCTTCAGGAAAATATACAACAATCAAATCATCTAGATATGGATGAAAGAAAGTAGTCTTAGTTTCTCTATTCATCTCCTTAACGTTACACAGTTCTATACCTTGCACTTTTCTTAGACGAATATTAAATTCCTCGATGAACTCGTCTTCTACTAGTTCGTCCAAAGGGCAAAATAATTTGTATGACCATCGAGGGACCTCTTTCTTTATTTCTTTTCTTTTACCTGTGAATAATGACTTTTCATCAAATGTATCTATTTTTTCTTCAAATTCTCGGTAATCCGTAGTAAGGATATCCTGAAGTTTATTTATCCAAAAAGTTTCTCTGGAATTTTCAATAGAATTTGAACACAAAATTTTTTCTGTTCCACGATGAGGTCCATTCAAAAGAGGATCGTACATTTTAGGTAAGCATTTTTGCTTAGTCTTATCATTGGACAATCTGGTTCTTTTTTCCAGTGCATCTATAGCAAGAGACCCCTTGTCTAAAGTTTCAACTCGATTGATAAGTTCGTTGCTTAGGTTGTTTCGTTTTTGGTCATTGGTATAAACCCAATGATTATATAGTTCTTCTGAAAATAGCTTTTCTGTCGTGCACAAAAGAACCTTCTGTTGTATCATTTCAAAAAAAGTTGACAAACTTGGTGGATATGTAAAAGATATTTTTTGTTTTCCATCACTTCGGCATGTATAAAAAAAATATTGTGACATTTCATTTCTTACAGGGTTTTCAAATTTTCTTAGATTCATTCTTATTCTTACAAATGAATTCTTTCTTTTTTTTATATAACGCAATGGACGATTCCATCGTTTATAGTCAAAAAGAAGAGTCACAAGAGGTTTTTCAAACCCGAAAAAGAGGTTTTTATCTTCTTTATCTTTTTTTATTTCTAACTTAAAATTTTCTTGATTTCCATCAAGATAAGAATTTTCATAAACTGGGCTATTTTTAGAGTATGTCTCTTTAAAGTGAAAGTTGAATTCATCCTTTGTTTTTTCCTTTCTATTCAA